CCATATAGATTACTTCTTAACACAATTTCTTTCAAATTCATTAAAATTTCATGGACAGATTCTTGAATACCCACTATGGTGGAATATTCATGTGGTAGTTTCTCAGATTTTGCCCGTGTGATACACGTTCCTTCTAGTTCTCCAAGCAAAGTTCGTCGCATCGCAATGCCTATTGTATCAGCTTGACCTTTCAGAAGTGGAGACAGAATAAAGCGTCCATAATAAAGACGTTTACTGTTTGCTCTTGATTCAACACACTTCCACTGTAGCGTCCGAGTAGATACTGTTACTTTCTCTCGAACCATAATAATCTTATTTAATCATATCATTGAATCATTTCTTTCTCTTGTTTATCGGGCGCTTGAACTATCTTACATTTTTATTTCTACACACGTCTTTTGTTCGGAGGTCTACAGCCATTATGTGGGAAAGGAGTGACATCCTTTACAAAAGTGATTCGTATACGACTGCTTTGAATAGCTCGTAATGCTGTGTCTCTTCCGAGACCTGGACCTTTTATCATGACTTCTGCTCGTTTCATGACTACTGAACTAAGAGCGTTTGATGCTACGGCTTCACCAGCAAATGCCGTCCCTTTTCGTTTAGCCCGTAAGCGACAATTACCGGCAGAGGACGAAGAAAGCACTCGACCCTGTAGATCGGTAACAGTCACAATGATATTATTAAACCCTGCTTGAACATGAATCCGTCCTTTTGGTATTCTACGTATACGCCTACGTGAACGACGACGAGTTCTACGCGAACGAAATGTCAGTATAGCTTTTGCCATATTTTATCATCTCATAAATATGAGTCAGAGATATATGGAGATATCCATTTTCTATCAAAGAAGATCTTTTCTTTGAATATCGGGTCCTTTCCCGAATCTGATTATCCTTGTCGTTGTTTATGTCTTGGGTTGGAACAAATTATTAGAATTCGGTTCTGCCGGCGTATTAATCGACATTTTTCACAAATTTTACGAACAGAGGCTCTTAGTTTCATATTTTCCGACCCTTAACCTTAATTCTGAATCTACTTCTTGGCAGAAAATAAGTTTCTTGCTATTTTTTATCTCGAATCATATTGAAGGTGAAAGTTGAAAAATACCTAATTTTTGAAATCTTGGTTTTGGCAAAGTCGAGAAATTCTCCGTTCTTTAGTTAAATCATAAGGACTTAGTTCCATTTTGGAGTGATCCCCTGGCCGGATCCTTATTTAAAGGAACTTGTATCTTTCCCGAAATATAAGCGAGAATTAGATCATTATTATGGAAACGAACCCGAAACAGACTATTGGGAGGGGATTCGTTCTATTGGGAGGGGATTCGTTAATGAAACCTTTCTGAATTCATTTCTAGTTTTCATTGTAAGGAAAACCTCTTTTATTCTGTACCCTATAAAAACGATATATGTCGTTTTCAAAGAGGAGGTCGTAGATGCGACCTGATAGTAGCTAACCTATCCCCTTTCTTTATCCCAACTAGAAAGTTTCGAATTTCATTTGGATATTAAAAGCATTACCAGATATAACACAAACTTTCTCCGCCTATTCTTTCTAATCTAGCCTCTCGGTCTGTCATTATCCCTCGAGAAGTAGAAAGAATTACAATTCCCATCCCGCCTAAAATTTTAGGAATTCGTTGATAGTTAGAATAGATTCGTAGACTAGGTCGACTGATCCGTTTTAAATTGAACGTTTTTCTATAAGGCCGATTCCTTTTTAGGGTTAAAACCAAAAAAGATTTGTTGTTTTCGCGATGTTTTCTCACGTTTTCGATAAAACCTTCTCGTAAAAGTATTTTCACAATACTTTCACTGATATTAGTAAATGCGATTCGAACCACTCTTTTTCTAGCCATACCAGCATTTCGGATAGCGGTTAGCATGTCAGCAATAGTATCCTTCCCCATAATGACTTAAAAGTATTAATGCCTCAAAATTTTGATATAATCAACATGTTTTTCTTGTTTTTTTTGTTTGTTTATGACTATGAATTTTGAAAGGTATATGCGCGAGACACAATCTACTACCTGAATATGAATCTATTTCTTTCAAATAGCTTATTCGAACCCTATTATAGAACTAGATTCTGGTTTCATTTTATAATACTTCTGAAGCTAATGAAATTATTTTAGTCAAATTGAACTGTCGCAATTCCTCTGCAATCGCACCAAAAACTCGAGTTCCTTTTGGATTTCCCTCTTGATCAATGACAACTGCGGCGTTGTCATCATATCGTATTATCATACCGTCGTCGCGTTTGAGTTCTTTACAAGTACGTACAATTACAGCTCTGACCACTTCGGATTTTTCTAAGGACATTTTTGGAACCGCGTCTTTGATCACCGCAACAATAACGTCACCAATCTGAGCATATCGACGATTGCTGGCTCCTATGATTCGAATACACATCAATTCTCGAGCCCCGCTGTTATCTGCTACATTTAAATACGTCTGAGGTTGAATCATATCATTTTTTATTTTTTCGTTAAAATGCAAAGTAAAAGGCGAAGAAAAAAATAAATATTGTTTGTCCAAAAAAGGAAACCGGCACCTTCGATTTTTTTTGATCTATTTCTTTTGCGCGAACCGATATGTCTGTCTAATGAATTGAGTTCGTATAGGCATTTTGGACGATGCTATTGCAATAGCCTTTCTGGCTATATTTTCTCGTACTCCGCCAATTTCATAAATTATTCGACCTGGTTTAACAACAGCTACCCAATATTCAGGATTTCCTTTCCCCGAACCCATACGGGTTTCTGCCGCTCTTACTGTAACCGGTTTGTCTGGAAATATGCGTACCCAGACCTTTCCACCGCGGCGCGCATTTCGTGTCATTGCCCGTCGACCTGCTTCTATTTGTCTAGATGTGATCCAAGCCGGTTCAAGTGCCTGAAGAGCAAATTTCCCGAGAAAAATAGATTGACCTCGCAAACATATTCCCTTCATTCTTCCTCTATGTTGTTTACGGAATCTGGTTCTTTTGGGGTTATAGTTGATGGTTGGGTTTGAATTCCATCTCTACTACAGAACCGGACGTGAGACTTTCTTCTCATCCGGCTCCTCGCGAATAAAGGGATTCAAAAATATTCAAATTGAATAAAAGATCAAATAGAATTGAAAGTAAGAGATACATGTAGTTAATAAGTATAAGTAATACACCGAAGTATGCATTTCATTTCTCTAAAATCTATTATGCGTTTCTATCTTGTTTCTATCGATAGCTCAACATATAAAAGAGTCTATTGGTTTTGATAATGTTAAAATGAATCTTTCTTTTGTTTTTTAGCCTTTAATTTCACCGTATTATCCTATTTAATTGACTCAAATTTAGCAATCCAAGAAAATCAATTTTTCGCGGGCGAATATTGACTCTTTCAATTCACTTTTTATTCGGGTCTAGCAATTGTTCAGAACTTTTTCGAATATATGAATTGGGCTCTGGTCCGTTCCGCCATCCAGATCAATGAATCCGTAGAATTCGTTTTCAATAGAATTTTTTCGATCCACAGGTTCCCTCGTTCCCATCTCTTCTTACTTAATGGTTAGGCCTTAATTCTGCAATGGAGCTGGGAATGCCATTTTTTTTGAGTCAATCTTCTCAGTCTTTATTGGCTACACGCTCTGAATTTTTTGTTTTGTTCTATGCACAAATTCATTTTCTTATGGATGAATCCGGATTGATGCTTTATTACATTGCACTTTTTTATGAGATGATTCATAGACCTTACATATTCGATATTGGAATTAGATATCAACAATAGTCTTTTTCTTTCTTTCTCTCACCCTTCCATTTATCCACACCCTTCCTTTTATTTTCTCTATTTCTATTCACAATTTGGAATCATATTTTTTTTATGCAAAAAAATTTCAGTTGCTACAAGCATATGATTCATCGGTCATATCTTGACTGGTTATTTGGATCCAGATAATGTGAAGTGATGAGTTGGTTATTTTTTCTAGAGTTATTAGTTTCTACTTTGGGGCTTTTTTTATACGAAGCCTAAAAAAACCGACGAGTCGCACACTAAGCATAGCAATTTTATGAAAGATTCAATTGAATTTTTAGGCAACCTTAGAGAATTGAAAATTCGAATTTTTTCTTTTCATTTTTTTGATTCACTAGAAAAAGAAGAAATAGGTTTCTCGTTTTTTCTTTTCTCAACGAATAGAAGGGAAGGGTTTCTTATTCTCCGTCTATAAATATCCAAATTTTGATGCCTAATACCCCAGAGATCGTTCGAACTGGATAGGAACAATAATCAATTTTAGCTTGAATGGTTTGTAGGGGAACCCTACCGTCTCGGATCCATTCAACCCGCGCGATTTCTTTTCCTCCAATACGTCCTGCAATTTGGACTCGAATTCCTTTTGTATTTGCTTCTTTAGCTAATTCAATCGCCTTTTTCATTGCTTTTCGAAATGAAATTCTCTGCAGTAATTGGCCGGATATAAATTTTGCAAGAATATTAGCATGTCTATAAGGTTCAAAAATTTTTATGAGAGTAAAGTTCAATTTTGGGGTCACATAAATCTCTTTACGGGTTTTCAAGTCAAATTTTTTGTTCACAGAAGCAAATTTTTTTTGTAGATTTGGTTGTAAGTTTTTGCTTTCTCGCCGGTAATGTTTGTTGAATACGTCTGCGGGTGCGGGTACTATATAGATTTTCATGGTAGTTACATCAACGTCTTTTTCAATCTCAATACGTATAAGTGCCCTGACGCTGGATGTCATATTTTTTTCTACATAATTCTTGATATAATATCTTATTTTTTCATCTTCTTGTAGCTCTTTAGAATAATTTTTTGGTTCTGCAAACCAAAGTGAATGATGACTTTGGGTTGTACCAAGTCTGAAACCAAGTGGATTTATTTTTTGTCCCATGCTCCCTCATTACTATACATATCATCATATTCCATAGTTAGATACTTATTTTTCGGTTTAGTGATAGGGTTTTTTAACCAGTTCATAAAGTCTTTTTGTACAAAGTCATCGGCATCGACTAAAAAGTTATCGGCATCTAAAAAGACTTTGACTTTCTTTTCAGAGTTATTTAAGGATCTATCTTTCATTACAATAGTTATATGGCAAGTCGGTCTTTTTATCGGATAACTACATCCTCGAGCTCGAAGTTGGAATCTCTTCAGGCTAGTACCCTCGTTGACTTCAGCTTGACTAATGAATAAATTTTCGTTCTTAGAACCGAGAAGGTGACGAGCATTTGCTGCTGCAGACCAAACCAATTTGAAAATGCGCGAACATGCTCCATAAGGCATGAATTTTAATAAAAAAAGTGTCGTCAGGTAAGAACGGCCCCGAATTTGGTCAATGACTCTTCTCGCTTTGTGAGCAGACATAGATATATTTTGACCTAAAGCGTATACTTCTGTTTTTTTCTTCTGGAACATAAAGGTCTCCTCTTACTAATCAATTCTAAGTACCTATAATATTATTAACTCTTCTTACCGACGAGATTTAGTATCATTTTTCGGACGTTCTCGAAAATTGAAAGTAGGTGCAAATTCTCCCAATTTGTGGCCTATCATCTCATTATTGATATAAATAGGTAAGTGTTCCTTTCCATTATGGATAGCAATAGTATGTCCGATCATTATTGGTATGATGGTAGATGCCCGGGACCAGGTTTTGATTGTTTCTTTTTCTGTTTTTGTGTTAATCTTATTAATTTTTTTTAATAAATGATTTGCTACAAAACTCTTTTGTTCTTTTTGTGCAGGTGTCACAGCTTGCTCCTATTTTTTTGCAAAGACAAAGACGAAGAAAGAAATTCTATTTTCTCTCCTATTTACTACGTCGACGAAGAATCAAATTTTCACTATATTTTTTTCTTTTTCTAGTTCTTCTTCCAAGTGCAGGATAACCCCAAGGGGTTGTGGGTTTTTTTTTACCAATAGGGGCCCTTCCTTCACCACCCCCATGGGGATGGTCTACAGGGTTCATAACTACTCCTCTTACTCTAGGGCGCTTACCTAGCCAACGCTTAGATCCGGCTCTACCCAAACTTGTCTGTTTCACACCAAGATTCCCCACTTGTCCGACTGTTGCTGAGCAGTTTTTGGATATTAAACGGACCTCCCCAGAAGGTAATTTTAATGTGGCCGATTTCCCCTCGTTTGCAATCAGTTTGGCGACAGCACCCCCTGCTCTAGCTAGTTGTCCACCCTTTCCAATTGCGATTTCTATGTTATGTATGGCCGTTCCTACTGGCATATTGGTTGAAGTAGATTCGTCTTTTTGATCAATCAAAACCCCTTCCCAAACTGTACAAGCTTCTTCCAAAGCATACGGCTTTCTGGATGTAGATGATGATATCTATAGAGATAGATCTTATATATTTCGCACAATGAAGTCCCACACGAGTCGATATATAGGAGTCAAAATCTGCCGAATCACTCATGTTATGATCTTCTACATCCTAGGTCTTTCCGTTCCGTCATCTGGCTTATGTTCTTCATGTAGCATTCAGACCGAATGACTCTATGAAATTACGTCGATACTTCCACATAGTATGGGTAACGTAGGAGACATCTCTATTTTTCCCCGGGGAATCTTTAGAATTACCACTGCTTAGCTTTCAATTCGTCTCTGACCATCAAATGAAATGTGAATAACCCGTCCTCTTCTCTTTGAAAGAAGGGGCGCTTCCGGTTCTATCGGTGCTTGAAACAATTTTGTCTTCTCCATATTACTATATCTCTAAAGTCAATAATTGTATATGAGGAACTACTGAACTCAATCACTTGCTGCCGTTACTCTTCAGTTTTCTGTTGAGGTCTATCCTCTAGAGGTACTCAAATTGGATCAGTGATTGATTTCTAGGTTTCGTCGTAAACCTAATTGGTTACTTCCAATTACGTAAATCAATAGTTCAAACCGCACTCAAAGGTAGGGCATTTCCCATTTTTATAGGAACTTCTGTACCAGAAACAATGGTATCTCCAATTCTAGCCCCTCTGGGATGTAAAATATATCTCTTCTCACCATCCCCATAGTGTATGAGACAAATGTATGCATTTCGATTCGGGTCGTATTCTATGGTTATGATTCTACCATATATGTCTTTTACATTGCGTTGAAAATCTATTGTACGATATTCACGCTTATGACCTCCCCCTCTATGCCCTGCGGTAATGATTCCTCGGGCATTACGACCTTTACCACAAAGATGCGGTCCATAGATTAAATTCGTTCCTGGAATGCGTCCATTGCGTGTGCGCGGGGTAGAAGTTTTGTATAAATGTATTGCCATGCTATTAAGTATTTTGATTTCCGTTCTTTTCTTTCTAAGAGGTGGAATAGAATAACTCGGTTGACCGAGAAAAAATGTAAGACTGGCCCAACAGTTCATCACGGAAGAAAGGACTCACTAAGCCGGGATCACTAATTAAGACTAATTGAATATTTCAAAATATATCTATATGCGCGGCTCAAATCAAAAGAATCGACTTAGAAAAAAATATCTACAACTGCCCTATCCACGATTTCGAGTAATAGCCAAAAAGATTTGGTTATTGAAATAGAGAATAAAAAAAAGGAAAGCGATCTAAAAGATCTTTTTCCTAAAATTCCCCTTTGGTCCACTTATATCTATCTCTCCCTTTATCAAGGGATATTTAATGAATCTAATGAATATTTCATGAATATTTTTTTAGGGGGTTGACCCATCCGAATATGAAATATGAATAGCGATAATTTGATCACGAATTCTTGTCGTATATGTCTACCGCGTAGAATTAAAGCAAAAAGGGAATGCTCTAGAAAATGATTTCCTTTTCAGTTGATTTTATTCACTGATTGGCCAAAAAAAATGAGAATGAATTAGAAATTCAATGAACTTTGAACTTTGATTAATCACTTTCTATGCAATGATTCTGCCTAATCAATTTATCCTTTTCTATTGTATCCAGGCAGGATAATGATAAAGAAAGGTGAAGGGAAAGAAGAATTTTCAAAAACGGGATTTCTCAAAATGGCTAAAAAATGGGCTGGTTCGGAGAGGGGAGTCTATCTAATTGAATGGCTCTAAGTCAACTCTTGTAACTCTTTCGACGAATGATTATGAAGTCCGATTGACTCTAAGATGGCTGAATCGTTGGTTTACATTAGTAAAGAAATACGTGTATATACTATAGTAGCTAGAAAGAAATACGTGTATATGCTATAGTAGCTAGTTAGATACGAAATCAAGATCTATCTAATGTGACTTACGAATTTTAATTTGTGCGTAGATCCCAATAGATCTCATCTGGGACTATGAATTGAATGAATAAACGGATGAAATCAATCAAAAGATGTAAGAATTCAAAGAATGGGTCGGAACAAAGAAAGGTAAGAACGAGAGTTGTATGGATTTACAACGACTCTCTCGATAGAAAGTCAAAAATAGACCTTTAAGTAGTTTTGATGATTCAATACTATTTTTATTTGAATTCGAAGTTCGTCGTTATTTCAGATGGCTGAATCGTAACAATGGAAGAATTAAGTCATAATTCATTGGTTAGGTGTATCATTAACTCTTTCTTTTTTTGGTCCGAGGAACTTCTAATGAATCCACTGATTTCTGCCGCTTCCGTTATTGCTGCTGGATTGGCTGTAGGGCTTGCTTCTATTGGACCTGGAGTTGGTCAAGGTACTGCTGCGGGCCAAGCTGTCGAAGGTATCGCGAGACAGCCCGAGGCGGAGGGAAAAATACGAGGTACTTTATTACTGAGTCTAGCTTTTATGGAAGCTTTAACAATTTATGGCTTGGTTGTAGCATTAGCACTTTTATTTGCGAATCCTTTTGTTTAATCTTCGAAATTTGCATTTTTTTGCATTTTTGATTGCCTTTTCCTTGTGCTTTGCTTTTTCGAATTAGATCACAATTTCATTCCTATAATTCCTTAGTCATTCATAAAATAACCCGGGGTAAGGGCTGATTGTCGGATGAGGAATTAGCATGCCGCCTCGCTTTCAGCCTTTCCTTTCAGGCCCTTTTTAGAAAGGGTTACAACAAAGAGGGTCATTCCCAATTTTTTTGAAAATAGATTTGATTTTTGAATCGATATCGATTTAGAAATCGGAAGAAATGGGAAAATCAGAATGATTATCCTATTGATTCTTCGCGTCATAAGACTCAGTACTCAACCAAGATCCGACCCTATCTATAAAAGAAAAGGGGGAAGTGATACAAAAAGAACTCGGTTCGGTTTTTTAGTCTATCTATAAGAGGAGATCATATGAACAATGGAACCGATTCTTTCTTTTCTTTGGACCGCTGGCCATCCGCCGGGAGTTTCGGGTTCAATACCGATATTTTAGCAACAAATCCAATAAATCTAAGTGTAGTGATTGGGGTATTGATCTTTTTTGGAAAGGGAGTGTGTGCGAGTTGTTTATTTCAAGAATAGGCAGGATCCAACCAGCTGTACTTTTTCCATTCTAATTAGGAATGAAAGGTGCATGAGCTTGCGAATTCCTTCTAAATAAATAAAGAAATTATATGTAAGAACCATAGCATTTCGTAATTCATTGGGAAATAGACTTTGATTCTCTATTAACCAATAATGTGGGAACGTTAACATGGTTAAAGCTAAATCGTTTGAAGTCCAGACGCGGCATGGTACTCTTTCTACCACTCTGTTAATATATATGTTACTATTAATCTAGAGATGGTTTCAAAAAAATCATTTGTTCGATATAGAACACTCGTCTCGATAAAATGATTTGAACTACTTTTTGGATTTGATTCCTTTTTTAGACAATGCTGAATGGACAACCTATGTATTATTGTGTCTTGTTTAAAGTAAGAAAACTTTTTGGATGGAAAAAAGAAACTCAAAATAAACAACTTTGATGACAATTACATATTTTTGTTTGGTCAGAAGAGTCCTCCGAATATTTGTGTCTGGATTGGATTAGTAATTCCTTTTGATCTTTTGATTTTTTTTGAATATGACGAGAGAATAGAGGATACGTTCATTACATTCAAAAA